TTCAAAATGCATCATTGAAAATTCAATTCGATACGGGCGTAAGGTTTTTCGAAGTAACCAGCTTCTTTCAATATGAAGGGACTGAGCATATGATGAAAAGCCCGCCCAACTTTTTTGAATTCAAACTCTTGTGATCTATATTCCCATTTTACCCCGATTACAGATAGATTCAGTTATATTTGCGTGTCATTTAAACTAGATTCCAGTTTGTGAAAAAAAAAGATATGATTCAGAGAAGAATCATTAAAAATAAGAAACAAGAATCACATTCGATCCAATATTAGATCTTTAAACAGAAAGTTTTTCAAAAACACAATCTTTATTCTAATAGAATGGATATGCTCTGGGACGGAAGGATTCGAACCTCCGAATAGCGGGACCAAAACCCGTTGCCTTACCACTTGGCCACGCCCCATTTCGATTTATATTCGACACTAATAAAGACTAATATTGGTATTGATTGTTCGTCAATTCCAGCCCAAATATCTCTAAAATAAATTAGATTGTTGCTAGGATTTTAACACGTGTAGATATAGAATTAAACTGAATTTATTGATCATTACATATAATTCAATTAAGATATTGTATGAAAGTATGATTTCTTCTATTCTCCTTTGAGAAATGGAGGATTTTTGATTGGGTGAGTTCAAAGAAAAAGAAAGATTTTTTGGTCTACCTTAATTTTACTTTATTTTTCTTTATATCAATAACTCAAGCAAAATGCAATTATCTCCAAGAACAAAATGTCTGTTATGCTTAATATCTTTAGTTTGATCTGTATCTGTCTTAATTCTGCCCTTTATTCGAGTAGTTTTTTCATCGCCAAATTGCCCGAGTCCTATGCTTTTTTGAATCCAATCGTGAATGTTATGCCAGTCATACCCGTGCTCTTCTTTCTCTTAGCCTTTGTTTGGCAAGCTGCTGTAAGTTTTCGATGAGATCTTTTTTAATACTATACCTAGAAAATTCATGATTTATTCGAGGAAAAAATTCTAACAATTGATAAGATCAGATAAGTCTTACAATATGAACCCTCGATTCAAACATTGAAATTCTTGGAAAGCTGCGATAAATCTGGATCATCCCATTTCCCCATTATGACCTTTTTCCAGCGAAAGGCCCTAATACTAATAGGCTTAAGGTTCCCCACAATATCGAATTGTAGGTATGAAAGAAAATTTTTGTAATAAAAGACTCTTATTACAAATGACTTTGAATTTCTGAATATTCTTTTCTATTTATAGAAAGTACTTCATTTCTTGGGGTCAAAATAGGATATGTGGTATAAAAATGGAGGATCTATTCTCTTTTTTTCCAAAAAATGATTTGGAGATTGTGTAATGCTTACTCTCAAACTCTTTGTTTACACAGTAGTGATATTCTTTGTTTCTCTTTTCATCTTTGGATTCCTATCTAATGATCCGGGACGTAATCCTGGACGTGAAGAATAAAAGAAAAAGGCTTTTCGTTTTCCTTACTTGATTTTTCAAATTTATTAGGATTTTATCTATTCCACGTTTAACCAAGGGTTGGGGAAATTTGAAAGATAAAGCAAATATCAAGTCATCAACGGAAAGAGAGGGATTCGAACCCTCGGTACGAATAACTCGTACAACGGATTAGCAATCCGACGCTTTAGTCCACTCAGCCATCTCTCCCAATTGAAAAAAAAAAAGATAATTAATTACTATGTTACATTACACATAATGTATAAAGTAAGGTACATTACACATAAAGTAGTAAAAGTCTTTCTTTCTCTCTCTCTTTTCTCTCCCCTTATCTTGAGTATATAGATATATACAACTTTTATCAGTAATTCCATTTAGATTTTAGATAAAGTAAGGACTGGAAAAATCCAATATAAATAAAAATAAAGAAGACCTTCTTACTTTAATTTTGTCCGAAAGAGTTTATTCCCATGGCCTGGCCTGGTCAGTACCTAGCCGGGCCCTTTTTCCATTTTTATATTATATAAAATCAAAGTGCTATTTCTTATTATACTTTCTTCCTTTTTTATTTACTTTCTTTTTTACTTCACTGAAATAAAGAAAAAGGGGAAATTGTGGATTCTTACACAATGCATTTTTATGTTAGGATTTCCGCGGTTTTGCCAGCCGTATCTATCAAAAAAACTCCGTTGGCAAAAGAAAAGAAAAAACTTGTGTTATTTTGTTATTTAAATGAACCCTCTTTTTCTAATCTTCCCCCACGAAAAACGGCAACACTCTCATTTTCATGATTCTTTTATGATCCTATCTTTCTTAATTACGTTCAATTCCCTTGTTCGACAAAAATTCCATTTGTATACAATAATCGGATTGTAGCGGGTATAGTTTAGTGGTAAAAGTGTGATTCGTTCTATTAACCCCCTTAATAGTTAAGGGGTCCTTTGGTTTGATTCCTATTCCGATCAAAAACTTTATTTCTTAAAAGGATTTAATCCTTTACCTCTCAATAAAAGATTCGAGGAAAAATCTAAATTCTCGTAATTTGTATTCAA